TACTTCAGCCCCGTAGCGCCTTGTACTCCTTCAGCCCCGTAGGGAGGCCTTGTACTACTTCAGCGCCGTAGGGCCTTGTACTACTTCAGCCCCGTAGGGCCTTGTACTACTTCAGCCCCGTAGCGCCTTGTACTCCTTCAGCCCCGTAGGGTATGATGTAAGACAGGGCATATGTGCATCTGGTTGCTTGCATATAACATTTATGGTACAGAATATATAGGAAAAATTTACCACCACCGAATTTTGAATCGTGGATACAGATATAGCCTTAACATACTGAAACGGCTGCCATTACTGGTATCAAACCAATAGCGATTCATACAAGCTAAATCTTCTAATCGAAAATTAGGCCAAAGAAAGAACTTGAGTTTAATGAATTCATTTTTCTCTCTATCAAGGTCTTTACTTTCATCCAAAAATTGACCCCGGCTTTTTATTTTGTTCTCCTTGGAAAATACTCTATTGTTATCCACACCATTCCTATTCTTGAAATTGAAATTTAAAGAATTGAGAATTCTCAATTCTCTACGACGTCTAGACGAGAAAATCATTTCAGGAACAAGCAAATCCAAATTCTCCTTAGTTTCTAGCTTCATCTTATGATCCAATGAAATCTTTATGGCTTGATACAGAATCAATTGTTCGCGATTTTTTATAAACGGATGGGCGTAGGGTTTGAAAACCATTACCCCCTTCTGTAGCCAGCGTCGTTGACGTGAACTCCTCGGGTACGGAAATACCGTATTGTCCACAGTCAGTATATGTGCCTTCCAAAAGTTGAAAAGGACTTTTCTTTTTCTCTTTTTTATTTTTGATTCCCTGAACACAGTAGCTAACCTCCTACGCCTGTAAAACTGCAATCTATTGATATTGATCTGATGCCAATAAACCAAAAACTCTTCTTTCCTCCCTGTCCGTTTAGAAAGGAGTTCTTCCTTTCTTTGTCTCAACATTTTTTCATAAGCGTTTGTAAAAGCCTCTTGGATGTCACCTTCTTGCTCTTCACTCTGATTTTCTAAGTCTGCCCTAAGAAAAAGAATTTTTTGTTCTTTCTTTTCTTTTTTGAATTCTTTCTTTTCTTTTTCTTTCTTTTCTTTTTCTTTCTTTTCTTTTTTGAATTCTTTCAGTTCTTCTGCACTCATAAGTTGGGTGCTTAGGGTCAAATTTTGAAAAAGTAGTTCGCTTGGGCTAATCCACGGTCGATTAGAATATCTATCCGAAGGTTCCATAACTTGTCGGACGAACCAATCCTCATCACTCGAATTCACTAGGGGTAGGTCTAAGTCTTCATTCATTCCCATCCAATTCAAAAAACTGTTTTTGTCTCTTTTTTCATTGGTGGGCGGCTCGATTTTTCTTTGTATCGGAATCCGACATCTCTCCTGAAGTGATGGATAAGGCTCCATGCAAATCTCATTAGTTTTTTTCTCCACAAAGCTATCTATCGCGGCCACTAAATCGACTCCAAAAATAGGACCCGGGAACCGTCGCTCAGGTTGAGAATTCAGATAATACTTGAAAAACATCCCCTCTGGTATAGCACATAATTCATCTTTCTGTTTAGAAATATAGGAGTCCTTCTTAGTTTCAGACGAAAGAAATTTATAGGCTAAAAGATCATATCTATAGTTTTTTTCCAACTTATTTTTTTGTTTTTTTAATGAATCTACATTTTGTTCTTTCTTTTTAGGCCTATTTTGTTCTTTCTTTTTAGGCCTATGGCGATTGAAATAATTGAAATGAGCTTTGAATTTAGACCATTTTAATTGAGCTTTTTTTTTATACCATTTGAATTCCGCTTTTAAGTTAGACCATTTTAATTGAGCTTTTAAGTTAGACCATCTCCTCTTAGATAAAGTGTAGTGAGAATGACCTCTTAACCAGTTTTTCCATGGATTCGTTCGAAAATTTCGAAGTTTCTTATTCTTTAATTCGGTCTTATTCTTTAATTCGGAATGAAAGATTCCTTGTCTTTCAAAAGACTCCTTTATTGCAGTCTTAAGAAAAAAAGACGTTCCGCGATATTGAAGAACAGATCTTAACTTATCACTAACTTGGCTTTGTGATAATTTGTAAAATACATAGGCTTGTGACAGGGAAGATAAATCTGGCGAGTCAAAAAATTTCCAAAAATCCTTACCCAAACGAAGTCTTTTTTTATTTTTTTCAGTATTGTCAATAATTTTGTTTATGAAACAGAGAACGAGATCTAGGCATATTTGGTCTATTTTTTCAATCAAACATTTTTGAAAATAATGAAATTTATTTATTAATCGAACCTTCCTTCTTTTGAAAATTTTCCAAAGATTTTTTGGTGATTCTTCTTTATTTAGTCCGGAAGTGACTTTGATTTTTTCTTTTCTAATTATTTCTATTTGCTTGTTTATTGTGTTTGTTCTATCAATCATATTTTCGATTTGTTCTTCAAAATTTGGCAAAGCTGTAGATTGAATTTGACTAAATGATTCCTGAATTATCTCATTGCTGATTATAGAATCTTTTTCTTTTTTAGTTTCACTCGATTCATCTACTCTCACCATTTTTTTGGAAACTTGAATCTTTTTGATAAGCCGTTTTATGTTTTTTATAGCTCGTTTTCTTAGAACCTGGATCCATTTTCTTAGAACCTGGATCCATTTTATTAGAACCTTGATCCATTTTATTAGAACCTTGATCCATTTTCTTAGAACCTTGATACATTTTCTTAGAACTAGAAAATAGCTAATTGAGCTTCTTAGGAAGATCCAAAATGTTTCACCTATTGGCTTTAGTTCGTTCAAAATGGGCGCAAAAAAACGTTCCAAGGACCGTTCCTCTACCGCATCACCAAACGGAAAGCTAGCTAGTCCCCACTCTAAAGGCATTAGATAAAGAGAGTCCATCTTGCTTACTTTTTCGGCATCATACGGTGTGTGCCAAGCTTTCAAAGAAAAAGGATGTAAAACTTTGATCTGAAAACCGTCCTCGAACCAATACTCCGGCCAATTCATCCACGGTGTTGCCCCGGGTATAGCATTACCGTTATTGTCGGTTACTATATGAACCTCGTTTTGCCAGTCCTCGAAATCCACAAACCACTCGGTCTTTTGCAATAATAAGAACCGTAAACTATTTTTCACGATTATCAATAAAGGCAATCTAACATATTTTCTCAAAGTTCGTTGCAAAAATAAGAAATAAGTTCGTATTCCGAGCCCATTGTCAACGTTACTCTCCCATTCGTCGATTGCCGCCCACTGTTTATACTCTTTAGCTGCATCCGATAGCTGCGTGTCCTCTTGCTTCCTCTCATTTCTCCACATCGGGAATTTTAGGAATTTTAGGGTTTTTATACCTGCACTTCTTATACTTCTTGTCAGTCTTTCCCCTTCTTTCCTTTCTTTCCCTTTTTCCCTTTTTTTCCTTTCTTTCCCTTTTTCCCTTTTTTCCTTTCTTTCCCTTTTCCCTTTTTTCCTTTCTTTCCTTTCTTTTTCGTCTCTCTTCCTTTTTGTTTTTGCAAGGGGGCCTTTTTTGCTTATTTTGATTTTCAAGTTATCTATCAATTTTTGAACAAGGGCCTTCACTTGGCTAAATTTGAAATAAATATCCAGTCTACTTGTTGTGAAGTGATAAAAAAGAGGGGAATGAAAAAAAGGTTCAACCCATCTTAAAGCAATGCGTTTACGCCGTTGGGCGCGCATAGAACCTTTGATTAGACCCGGACGATAATTGTCCCAGTTCGAAAACTCGTATTTAATAATCTCCTTTCTTTCCTTTTTGGTTAAGCGATGGAAAAGCTCATCAGTATTCAGAATATCTTTCTCAATCTCCTCATCCGTTTTTTCAGTCTTATCCTTTTTTTTAGTCTTTTGATCAATCTCATTCTCCGTTTTTTTAGTCTTTTGATCAATCTCATTCTCCGTTTTTTCAGTCTTTTGATCAATCTCATTCTCCGTTTTTTCAGTCTTTTGATCAATCTCATTCTCCGTTTTTTCAGTCTTTTGATCAATCTCATTCTCCGTTTTTTCAGTCTTTTGATCAATCTCATTCTCCGTTTTTTCAGTCTTTTGATCAATCTCATTCTCCGTTTTTTCAGTCTTTTGATCAATCTCATTCTCCGTTTTTCTAGTCTTTTGATCAATCTCATTCTCCGTTTTTTCCGTTTTTTCATCTTTTTGAGTACCTTTCCTCTTCTTCCTCTTCCTCTTCGACCTTCTTTTCTTCTCACTTAGACTAAAGTCTTTAATTTTGTATGATAAAATCTCATAGTCATTTTCCTTCTTATCGTCCAGCCTCTTAGGAGCGGTTACAGTACTGAATCCTACCTCCTTCTGCAGCTCGCTGATTAATAGAAAGCGCCATCGAGGGACTTTTTTACTAATTTTGTGATCCAAATACAATTTTTGAAGCAGACCGTAGTTTCTTAGCTCTTTCTCATTTTTTTCTTGCTCGTTCCAATCAACTCTTCCGTCCCTTTTACCATGAAATAATTTGGCCAAAGGATTAGAAAAAATTTTGCTTTTTGCTAGTCGTTGAAATAATTTGGCCAAAGGATTAGAAAAAAATTTGCTTTTTGCTAGTCGTTTTTGTCTTTCTAGTAGCCCGAACGTTCTCAGTTCATATTTTTGGGAATGCGGAAGGAAACCTGGAAGAAGGGTATCAATCATGCGATTTATCTCAACGAGTTTTCTAACTCTAGGTACGTAAGGTTGAATAATCTCTCTTTCACGAGATTGAGAGGTTTCGCCGTTTTTTCTTCCACGAGATTTGAAAATGGGCCTCTTTTTTCTCCTACGAGCTTGGGATTTGAAAGTTTGACTAGTTTTTCTCCCACGAGCTTGATATTTTAAATATTTACCATATAAACGCCTTGCAATCTTTTTTCTTCTCCGAGGTTGATTTCTTTTCTTCGATGCATTCTCGAGGGACTCACAACAGGACTCAAAAAAGTTAAGAACTGGATTCATTGGGGTTACACTACTTTCGCCTGGAATAACAATTTTAGTAGTTTCGCCTAGTTGAATCGGTTCGCTTGTTTGGATTGGAATTGGACTTTTTTCGATTGGAATTGGACTTTTTTCGATTGGAATTGGACTTTTTTTGATTGAAATTGGAGCAGTGGCAACCTCGGGTGTGTTCAAGTCCAGAGAGGACTTCACCTCTTTGATTCTTCCACGATGGGGCCCATTCAAAAAAGGATCATACTTTGTTGGTAGGCAAATTTTGATAGTTTTATCCGTACAAACCCGAGTCCTTTTGTCGAGTATATCTCGAAAAAGAAATCCCGTGTCTAGAGCCTCCATTCTCTTTTTTAACTCATTATTTAAGTTTGTTTTTTTTTCTTTGTTATTATTAAGCCAATTTTTATCTAGTTCATCAAAGGAGGGTCTTTCTACTGTGGATGAAGATATCCCGATCCTTTTCATCATTTCCTTGAAAAAAGACAAAGCAGGAAGATATGTAAAAGCTATTCTTTCTTTTCCATCGCTTCGGCATGTATCAAAAAAATATTGTGAGGTGCCCTCTTGTACAGCCCCCATAAACAACTGATTTCTTATGTATCGTAATGGACGATCCCATCGGTTAGGCTCGAAAAATGACATCGCAGTTGCTTCAAACGAGTCGTCGGAGTCAGTGAATTTGTCTTCAACTTTCACTTTATTCAGACCCACATCCCGAGACACCGACTTGTCGGGTTCAGTGAATTCGCCTTCAACTTTCACTTTATTCAGACCCACATCCCGAGACACCGACTTGTCGGGTTCAGTGAATTCGCCTTCAACTTTCACTTCTTCAACTTTCAGTTCATTCGGATCCACATCCCGATACACCGACTCGTCGGGGTCAGTGAATCTGCGTTCAACAACTTCATTCAGATCCACATCCCCATAGACTCCCCATAAATTCAAAGAGTTAGGGTTAGGTACCAATTTTTTGAATTCCCTTTTGAATTCCCTTTTGAATTCCCTTTGTTTTATTTTGTTTTTCGTCATCGGATTATTCACCAACCCGCTGAACGCGTAAGACTTTTCGATTTGTCTCGTTAGATGGGAGGGTTGGAGTGTTCTTTCGACGGTGCTCTTGAGTTTATACGTTACCATGGGTATCGGCATTCGAGTTGCATAGACGACCGAGGTAATATATAAGAAAATAGTAATTACCCGACCGGTGTTTCGCAGTAGCTCTACTAACACCAAGTATTGCACTTCTGACACAAACCACTCACAGTCTCGCACAAGTAACGTAAAGTCGTCCCCAAGGTGTTTAGCAAGGTACTGATAAATCTTAGTACTGTACTTATTCCAGTACTTAAGAAATTCTGACACACGTTGGGCCAAAAAGGCCGTAAATGCTTCCCCAAGGTACTTAGTAATGGACTTATTCCATTTTGACACAAGTTGGTTCTGAGCGCTCCTCAAACGATATTTGTATATCCAAGCGAATAATCTTTGTAAGAATAAAAGTAAACAAATTTGACCAATTGACCAACCAACAAAACTACCCGTTAGAAAATCCAGCTTGTTCTTGCATCGAAACAGATAAATGTGGCCTAATCTGGCTGACAGTGAACTTGGTAAAATAATCTGGTTGGATAATTGAAAAATGAAACTATTCAGGAAAATGCTGAAAGTGCTGCTGGTACTGATACTAAACGAGGGATGGAAATTGTCAAACAAAAACGAAATCACAAGGTAGGGTAGAAAGAAAGCCGTTATTGCGTGCGGTATACACAATAATCGATGGAGAGGCGCATTATAAATCGATAGGAACCTCACGAGCTGTCCCAGAATCAAACCAGTTATTGCTGCTACCTTCTTCTCAGGCTCTTCGACGAGAAGGAAAAAATAAGAAGGTCTAATCGAGAATACAGTTATCAGCCCACAGGCTAGGCCCACGAAAGCTGCCGAATTCAGTATCTTTAAGAAAACTGTGAATAATGGTTGAAAGCTCATATTTTCCTCCTATAAATATATTGGTTGTTTTGCGGATGTTGCAAAAAAAAGTGTACTGGACAATTTCGAAGGTTCGTTATTGAGAACATTAGAGAATGAAAAATCATGCGTTTTTAAATCTATCTGACTAAAATTTCGAAAGAAAATAGAATTCTTACTATAAGAGATTTTTCTAGTTTTACATAATAGGCAACCTAGGTATTTCTTCATATTTTCTTTCAATTATTCTTTTTCCTCTTCGTAGTCTATTAATAACAAAACGGGTTTCCAATGGACAAAGTCAAAATTCCAACGGCTTTGGCTACTATAACCTTCCCGACCACGATTTTTTCTTTTTTCTAGTCATTTCACCTCGAAATACGAAATTGTATTCTACTAGGTATGAAACTAAGAAATAGAAATTCTAACGAAATAGTGGATTCCATCGTTTCTATGGTTACTTCTTAAACGGTGAGGTCTTCTCTATACACCGGAGCCTTTCACTTTATTTAATGAATATTATTGGTAACTTGTATAGTTCACATTCTTTGGCTCTACCCATGAATTTTCCAGTAACTAGGCCTTTCACAACGAGATCTACATATACAGTAACGGTATTTCATTTTGAGGATTGGCTGGGTAGCTGACCCTCTTAGTCCGTTCTTGCAAGAGGGCGGTCTGTTTTTCAATTTTAACCAAGATTTCCTCCGCTTAATGGATAACCATTTGCTACCAATGGAGAATTCTTAAATTGAGGTGATTGGATTGACACCAATGGAAACCATAAATTTCATACACAATGAAAGGCATAGGAGCAATGATACTGGAAAATTTTTCTCTTTCCTTTGTTCTAGCTGATGATCTGAACGAGTCGCACATACAACCTAGTACACGTTCCTCGACGTTGAGGGCATCTCTTAAGAGCGGGGGATTTTGTGACATTTCTGATTGGCTGTCTTGTATTTCTAATGAGTTGGTTAATAGTTGGCATGTTGAATCATATACATAATAGTAGGGTTTAGATTTATCCTAACCGGATTCCTCCTATACCGGAGTCCTCTTATTAAAGGCGGTCAGTAGGGGTAATCTCAAATCATGGATTTCCTAGACCTCCCAGTCATCCGCTATAGAATCAACAATTCCATAAGTTCGGGCCTCTGTTGGTGTCATATAAGTATGTCTTTTCAGGTCGGCGATTCCCATCGCTATAGACCTGCGCGATCTTTGTGCATAATGGTCAAAGAGATTCACTAATGTATGGAATAAAGAAATAAACGACGTCATCTTTTATAAAAGAAAGAGAAAAGAATAAGAAGAAAATGTTTCTCAAAAAGCATTTACCTAAGTTTCGATTTTTTCAAACTCAAAATGGGTCATAGTTTCATTTTTCTCAAAAAGAACTTGCCTAAGTTTCCATTTTTGCAAACTCAAAAGAGGAGTCTATCATTATAGAAAATGGTTTGTTAGTATCGTTGTATACGGAATATTCTTTGATCTATTCGTCAGCCAATTCTCAAAAATGGAGGTTCGTTTCCATTTTCCCTCCGGGGGTCATAATAAAAGAAAGAGTTAATGATACACAATACACAGTAGGATACACCAAATGAAATTCGTCGATCTAAAAGTTTTCGCAAGCGTTCTTGGTCGAAAAATGTGAATGAACTATCCCGCTGAATTCAATTCCTTATACCAAATGACTTCTAAAAACATAGATTCACTAATGTATGGAATAAAGAAATCAACGACGTCATCTTTTGAGAAGGCAAAGAATTTTTGACCTTCGACGAAAAGGAATCTTCGTCGAAACTGAATCTGCTTCTTCTTCGAAAGAGCTTAGAACCCTTAGAAAAGACAGTAGGGTCTTCTAAAAGTCCTTCCGAAAGTGGAAGCAAAAATTTCAATCTCTTGTTCAGTTTGAAAGACAGATTTGTAAATAGAACAGTGCGCACAGCGCAAAGATTCGTCATTCCCTCTATTGCGATACTTCCGAAGACTCAACTCGATTCGCGGGGCCACTTGGGTAAGGAAGGACTGAACGTATTCCATAAATGGGCGACCAGCTGAATCGACTTCGGCGAATTCTGAGATTAGCAGCTCGAACAAGATTGGGAAAGTGCATCCATTGTAAGCCCTAGTTTGAAGGCGTAGAAATCTAGCTTCTAAAGACGTTGTGGAAGGATCGTCTCTCCTTTAGAATCCTGAGTAGATAAAGTGCCCCATTCTTATTGGGTATAGCCTAATCACCAATGGGTAATGGTTCATCTATGGAATAAATACACGATATTATCTTTTATTCGAAAGGCTTCTTCAGCTTTACCCAATTATATGCTTGACTATAATTCCCGGGAGTCAGTGCTATAGCCTGTTCCAATACTCAGCTTGATCGAACCAAGCCTCAGCAATTTCAGAATCTCTCTGTGGACTGGCCTTTTCTCCCCGGCCAGTATGGGTAATCTCAAATCATGAATTTCCTAGACCTCCCAGTCAGCCGCTACAGAATCAACAATTCCATAAGTTCGGGCCTCTGTTGGTGTCATATAAGTATATCTTTTCAGGTCGGCGATTACCATCGCTATAGACCTGCGCGATCTTTGTGCATAATGTCCTACGACGTAGTTACGTAATTTTGTCACTTCGTCTCCGTCCAGGCCTACGTCACTCGGGGTGCGATTCTTTGGAAAAGCACATTTTGGTTCATGAATCATTACCCTGATGATATAATAAAAGGTTCTTCTAGTTCGCCTGATAAAGGGAAGAGAAAAGAAAGAAAGAGAAAAGAATAAGAAGAAAAAAGATAGAATTGAACAACCGTACAGGCATCTTTTGTGCATTGCATACGGCTCTACAATCAAATTGATCCTTACCCTCTATCAAAGAAAGAGAAAAATAGGATCTATTAGACCTCGATCAGTAAATGATCAAATTACCACCCTTCCTTTTGTGGGAGGTCAAAACTACTATGATGGCTCCGTTGCTTTATATATGGATTTCTTTTTTGTCTATGATTAAGCAATCCCAAAGTTGCTTTTTTATTTGATTAAATAAACTAAGGAAAAAAGAATCTTTTTTTTCACTCGTTCATAACATAAATATTGTTACTAGATCTCCGGTGTGAAAGCAAAAATGTGACGCTGAACTGGACTCCCGATAGATAAAATCATAAATACCTTTTATCTCATACTACTCTCTCGATACATAATCTAATGCTTTGAAAAAACAATCAAAAACTTTCATATATCGAATTCAAAGTGCCATGCTATTATTACTTATATTACTTACTATTCATATTTCATATGGCGAAGGCATAGTCTTCTTTTTTATCTCAAATAAAACCTCATTGGCGCCAAACGTGAGGGAATGCTAGACGTTTGGGTTGTGATCCTCCGGACAGGATGAAAGCGGCCATTGAAGCGACTACTCCCATGCCTAGTGTATGTACATCTGGTCGCACCAGTCGGCTAACATCATGCACAGAGATTCCATACACTACTGATCCACCAGGAGAGTTGATAAATAAAAATTGTTCTTTGGTATTATCCTCTATATTGAGAAATACCATAAGACCCACAATTGTATTCGCGAGCTCCTTATCCAGGTCTTTGAATAAAAAAAGTGCTCTGTCTCGATAAAGTCGTTCGATTAGGGTCAAATTCTATTCCTTAGGAACCGTACAGGCGCCTTTTGACGCATACGGTTCCAAAATTTTGCGAAAAAAATCAATGTATAGATTCCAATCCCCTTTCGGATTTCATAGAATGCTCTTTCGGACTTCTCATTTTGATTCGATTTTCAAGAAAGACGAGTAAAGAATTAATGAAACTTATCGAATTCACTTTTCATTGATGTAGTCTTTCATCGAGATCCAATTCAAATCACGATGTCATTTGCTTGTTCCTAAATGGACCTCGTTAATCTGAATCTTTTTAGGTTTATACTCTACTCCGGGTAAAGATCCACCCGCTTTTGATTTGCACATATAGAACAAATACTCCCATTACCACTTCTTTTTTCTCAATTCAGGCATTTCGGCAAATATTCGAGGTCTTCATGCATATTACTCGATTGATTAACAGAACAGTTTCAGATCATTTCTATTTACAAATAAGATTTCTTTCTAACTAGGAATCCGTTTATGATATAAGGAGTAATGGTAGATAGATTACCAATTGGTTTTTTTAAACGGAGCCTGGATACTTCAATTTATTCGTCCAACCAAGCCAACCATAAATTATTCGAACGGCTAATAGGAATTTGAATGCCCCTAAAAAATGTATCTAATTGGACTTCACGCTCCAAATTTTGGATGATTCAATTAATCTTTCTTGGGCGAAATAGAGGATCTCTCAATCGGGGAGAGAACGGGGAAATCCCATATGAGCCAATATATCTGACAAGTCGCACTATAAGTCAACCCAAGGTTCCTCTTCCTCCTCTTCTTCCTCCTCTTCTTCTCCGTCTTTTTCCTTTTTTTTTTTTCTACTTTTTCTATTTCTTCTTCTTCATCTACTTCTTCTTCTTCATCTACTTCTTCTTCATCTACTTCTTCTTCATCTACTTCTTCTTCATCTACTTCTTTTTCTCCTTTTTTTTCTTCTTCGTCTATGAATTCTTTTTCTCGTGTGAGGCTTTTGTGGAATTTGAGTGATTTTGCGAGGAATCCTGTTTTAGGTTTCTTTTTATTATTTATTTCTTCTTCAGGTTCAAGTGGCATAGGTGGGACTTTCGGAACACCAACTGGCATAAAAAGACAAAATACAACGATCTTCACTTTGATGTGGAAACGTAAGAAGGGTTTTCTAGTTTTTCGAATATTGTCCTTTCTCAAAAATTCATAAAGAAAGACAGAATGAATAAGGTCAAATTATTCGAAATAGGCCCTTGGAATGATGAACCAGTACGGACATACTTGCTGCCTCAACCTTCCGGCATAAAAAGACAAAATACAACGATCTTCACTTTGATGTGGAAACGTAAGAAGGGTTTTCTAGTTTTTCGAATACAAGCAAAAACCCCAAAATACTTGTTGGAACGGATATGGAATCGAAAGTTGAAAACTTCTGAATTTCCAATTCAATCTTCGCTGAAGATACGAAGGAAGAAAAATCCGAAAGCTCTTCTTCGTGGTGATAATACCAAACTCTCAAGTCGGCTCAGTTGTCTTTATCTTGATCCTTACGGGCCTCTTGAATGCTCTCTTCCCTATTTTTTAGATGGAATGTGGCTTTTCTTAGTGCATTTCTTTAGTATTCATAGGAATTCTCTTGTTAAGACCCTCTGAATCCAGTAAAACCCCAGATTCATACTAGAACCGCGATGAGTTGATAAAAAGACTAAGCTAAGCCTAAAGATTCTCTGAGTAAGAACCATTAGATCATCACTTATTCTACGAAAGATAGAATGAACAAAAAGCCAAAGAAACCTTTGTCTTTGAGTCTAAATAAGTAGAAACGGGTCTTTGAACGAAGAAAAATATTTCGATTCTTAGATTCGAATTCTTTTCCAATTTTTGGGGTCCGGCCGCGAGGTCTGAATAGTAAGTATGAATCATAGTTCAAATAGTTCGTAATCTATTTTCTATATTGTCCTTTC